AACAAAAAAATATCTAAACTACAAAATATTCAGAGGACTCTTTTGACAAAAATATGTAATTGTCAGCAAAGTCGTTTCTTTTTTTTTTTCGTTTCTTCAAATCCAAAAAATTCTTCTTATTTACACAGAACACATAGGTCGCCGATTCAGCATTGGATAAAATGGGTAAAATACCCAGTTTTACAATTACAATAAGTGCTCCTCAAATCCTTTTATCGCTAGGAGTGTTCTCTAACGATAAAATGATTCATTTTGAATCATCTCTATATTATCATAGTGGTAGAAAGAGTACCATGCTGTATCGAGACTTCAAGCAACTTGCTTTAACCATGTTAATATTCCTACATTATTGGTTGATAGAGAATCAAAGAGTATTTTACCAATAAATCACGAAATGCTATAGTTCTTACATCTAATTTCAAAATTTCTTTCGAAGTAATTCGCGAGATCATGCACCTTTCTTTGCTAGTTATAACGAAAAAGGGTGCAGCTGGTTGTATCCAGCCTATTCTTGAAATAAACAACCCGCACACACTCCCTTTCCAAAAAAGATCAATACACCAAGCACTACACTTAGATTTATTAGATTTGTTGATAAAATATCGATATTAAACCCGAAACTCCCGGCGGATGGCCAGCGGCTCAAAGAAACGAAAGAATCGGTTACATTTTTCATAGGATCTCCTTTTATAGATAATAGATAGACTCAAAAATGGAATAGCCTTCTTTTTGTATCACTTCATCCTTCTTTTTTATTTATTCCTTTATTTTGATTTTGAAAAGTATTGGAGTTATGTAAACTAACCGCATTCTTGCAATACTTAACCTCTCCTGGACTTGGACTCAAAATGGGAAGGATGAAAGCGAGTCGGGTCGGTATACCAATTCCTCATCCGCAAATCAGCCCTTCCCGTAGGTTAGTTTGTCAACGAATAAATAATTAGAGGAGTAAAATCTTGCTATAATTTGAAAAAGCAAATGACAAGTCGAAGGCACTACACTATGTATTTTTCATATTTCTAAGATTAAACAAAGGGATTCGCAAACAAAAGTGCTAATGCTACAACCAGTCCATAAATTGTTAAAGCTTCCATAAAAGCTAGACTAAGCAATAGCGTTCCTCGTATTTTTCCCTCTGCCTCAGGCTGTCTCGCAATACCCTCTACAGCTTGACCCGCAGCAGTTCCTTGACCAACCCCCGGTCCGATAGAAGCAAGCCCTACAGCCAAACCAGCAGCAATAACGGAAGCGGCAGAAATCAGTGGATTCATAATAAGTCCCCTCGTACCAAAAAAAAATGGTTAATGATACAATCAACCAACGAATTATAACTTTCTTATTCCATTGCTAGGATTCATCCAGTCGAAATAACTAATAACTTCGGGTTGAAGTAATAGTATTATTGAATCGTTCGAACTCCTTCAATATCTATTTTTCGTTTCTATCCACAAACTCATTCATTTTTTGGTTCCGAACTATGAATTGAATGAGTAAACCGATGAAATTAAGAAAAACATACAAACAGATAAACAGTCAAAGTCCCGAAGAGGTGGGGGGGGGCGGACTTCCCTTGGAATAACTATCTAAACTAAATTCGTAGAAGTAGGGCATAAATGAAATATATCTTTAGTTCATATATAATCAGGCAATATTGACTATTACATATAAATGTCTTTCTTCCATAACGAAAACTGACCACTCATCTTACATTCAATAGGATTTGAGAATCCATTACTAAAACATATGTGGGAGTTGACTTAGTTATAGCCATTCAATTGTATATACCTACCCTTTCCTAACCAACCCGTTTGTTCTGAATTCCGCTTTTTGTAAATTATTTTCCGCTTCCTTTTTTTTTATATCATTCTTATACTGGATCAAATCTAAATGGCTAAATTGGTTAGTCCAAATCATTGGATAGAAATAATATTATTTGATTGATCTAAGTTCATGCAATTTGTTATTTATTATATTACTATTTTCGTTTGGTCAATCGTTGACCAAAATCAACCGAAATGGAGAATCTTTCCTTTCACCCTTTTTTTATTCTATTATTTTCATATTGATATATTGAATAATCAGATAGAAATTGAATATTGATTGTGGGGGTATGGTATTAAATTAAGTGGACGACGAGGAATTTTAGGAAAAAGATCTTTTTGTTGATCTCTTTCCTTTTTTAGGCAACCCTATAATAGACTCATTAATATACTCATTTTTCCATTACTATATATCATATATCGTATATGACATAGTTGTATATTCCCTAAGTAAATTAGCTTGAACCGCACATTCAAATTTGAAAAAAAAAAAGATTATTTCAATGATGGCCCTCCATGGATTCGCCTATATAAGCCGCGGCTAAGGTTGCAAAAATAAGAGCTTGAATACCACTTGTAAATAATCCAAGGAACATAACAGGTATAGGAATCACTGAAGGTACTAAAGAAACAAGAACAACAACAACTAATTCATCAGCTAAGATATTCCCGAAAAGTCG